TATAGACCTAATTCTTATACAAAGAAAACTCTTTTGCTTCACTTTGTCTCGTTTTCTCTAGAATCTCTAGAAAAAAGAATTGCTCTATCCTTTATTTAAGGATAGTCAGAAACTATTAAATAAAAAAGAAAATACTTACTATTAATTAAATTTGATTAGAACCTAATTAAAATAGGATTACTAATGTATGCATCCTAATGAGGAATAATACTAAAAAAAACTCTATTGCAGAATTATGAAACAGAATATCCTGTTTTATTATTTACTCTTTCTTTTTATTTTCTTTCGATTTTTTCTTTTTCAAGTAGATCTATTTAGATAATGTCCATTTTTACATAATGTATATTTATAGTAATATACTTCAAACAAAATAGGAATTCGCAAAATGGAGAAAATAGTTGCAGTCATTATAGGAAAGTCTAGGGACTTAGGGCATATCCTATTTTATTTGAAGAAGGATGGAATTCAAATCAGATAAGGGATCTTTCCTTCTATTGATTAGATCGAAATTATTGATTAGATCGAAATTCTTTTTTCTTTTCCTGTCTCTATGATTTTCGATAAATGAGCCTATGGTAATGCTTGTCTCTCTATTCTAGGGCGTAAGCGACCATCGAGTCTATAAATAAGTTCGAATAAGGAAAAGAAAACTATACTAAAGGAAACATAGGATATCCATCCTAAAAGGATATCCATCCTAAAATCTAAAAAAAAGACATATATATTAGTAGGGCTATACGGATTCGAACCGTAGACCTTCTCGGTAAAACAGATCAAACGGATTATTATCGAAATGATTCGAACTGTTTCAAAGACCCAACATGCATTTTTCTGCATTGGGCTCTTTCATCAACTGATGTAAAGATCAGTTAATCCGCCATAGTTTTTCTTTACGGAAAGATAATAAGATGGCTCCCTGTGCTCTGATTGATTTATTTCTATTATGATCTATCTAGGAGCAATACCAAAGTGTTTCAAAGGAGGATTACCTTGACTTAGGTCTGCCTTCGGCCTAAATTAAATCAACCTAAGTGGAATGGAGTCTCTATCGTTCCGCTGCAAGAGTTGACTATGAGACTTCATACACCTTAAAGTTCATAGAACGAAAAGAAGTTTTTTGGAGGCCCTTATCCTCATTATGCCTAGCATTGAGTGGGCTGGATATTTACCTTATCAACTAGCAAATCAATAGGGGTTCTATTTGATTAGGCGCCAGAATTGGCACCCGAATCGGACTGAACCGACTGTTTGTCAGGCTACTGTTCTCCTATTCTCTCGAATCCATGAAGTAAGACATTGATTTTGCAATAAGGTCAATTATGTTCATTGCATAATAAATTCCCTTGAAAAGCATTGGCGCACGTGTAAGCGAGTTGCTCTACCGAACTGAGCTATAGCCCTTGTCGGAGATATCTTAACATATAGATAATTTCTTGTCAAGATGAATATTCTATAATGCCATAGGATATCCCTTTGATCTATTTACTACATACCAATAACGGAATACCATCCCAATAATCGAGTGGTATTGCTTATAAAAAGGATTCGATCTATAATCGATCGAAGTAATGCGGCTTCTTTTGGGATGATAAATTGCCTACTTAACTCAGTGGTTAGAGTACTGCTTTCATACGGCGGGAGTCATTGGTTCAAATCCAATAGTAGGTAGGTAGGTAGAAAAATTACTAGATAGCATTGGACTTACTTCGCTTCGCTATCTAATAACTTTTTCTACCCTTCTTTCCTTTTTCTTTGTATCAACGAAACCTTTGGATTATCTTCAATTGGATGGGGGAATCCAATTGATAGCCTCGACTCGTATCCTAGCCCGTTTGAGAGCTAGCTTTGCTTCAACCAATTCTTTCGTACCCTCAGCTCTACTCAAGTTAGCTTCGGCTATTTCAAGTGCCTGTTGAGCTTCTTCTGGATCAATGTCACTACCCAGTTCTGCATCATTTCCTAAAATGATGATCTCATTATTAACTATTCTCGCAAAACCACTCCACAAAACCGCGGTTAACCATTGGTCGTTGAGGAGGCGTATTCTCAAAGGACCCATATCTACAGCTGTGTTAATGGGGGCGTGGTTTGGTAATACACCAATTTGGCCGCTATTAGTAGGTAAAATGATTTCTTTCACTTCACAATCCCAAATAATTCGTTTAGGAGTCAGTACATAAAGATTTAATTTCATTTCTTCAATTTGTTCTCCTCTTCTAAGTTTATAGCTTTCGTGCTAGCTTCATCGATGGTCCCCACCAAATAAAAAGCCTGTTCGGGTAGGCCATCTAATTCTCCGGAAAGGATTAGTTGAAACCCCCTAATTGTTTCTGCAAGACTAACATACTTTCCTGGGGAACCGGTAAAAACTTCTGCCACAAAGAACGGTTGTGATAAGAACCGCTCAATTTTTCGTGCTCTTGCTACAGTTAAACGATCCTCCTCCGATAATTCATCCAACCCAAGAATTGCAATAATGTCCTGAAGTTCCTTGTAACGCTGTAAAGTTTCTTTAACTCTTTGCGCAGTTTCATAATGGTCCTTGCCAACGATCCGAGGCTGTAACATAGTTGAGGTTGAATCTAAAGGGTCTACTGCGGGATAAATACCCTTGGAAGCTAATCCTCTGGAAAGTACGGTAGTAGCGTCCAAATGCGCAAATGTTGTGGCAGGAGCAGGGTCGGTCAAATCGTCTGCAGGTACATAAACAGCTTGGATCGAAGTTATCGATCCTTTGTTGGTAGAAGCAATTCTTTCTTGTAAAGAACCCATTTCTGTACTAAGGGTAGGTTGATAACCCACTGCGGAGGGCATTCTCCCTAATAAGGCGGATACCTCCGATCCTGCTTGAACAAAACGAAAGATATTATCGATGAATAAAAGCACGTCTTGCTTATTAACATCTCGGAAATATTCTGCCATAGTTAGGGCAGTTAACCCAACTCTCATACGAGCTCCCGGCGGTTCATTCATTTGTCCATACACTAGAGCTACCTTTGATTCCTCAATATTTTTTTCATTAATTACTCCAGATTCTTTCATTTCCATATAAAGATCATTTCCTTCCCGAGTCCGTTCCCCTACTCCGCCAAATACGGATACGCCTCCATGAGCTTTAGCAATGTTATTGATTAATTCCATGATGAGTACTGTTTTACCTACTCCTGCTCCCCCAAATAGTCCGATTTTTCCTCCACGCCGATAAGGAGCTAAAAGATCGACCACCTTAATACCTGTTTCAAAAATAGATAATTTCGTATCTAACTCAATAAAGGCAGGCGCGGATCTATGAATAGGGAATGTTGCACTAGTATCTACAGGACCCAAATTGTCAATAGGCTCCCCAAGAACGTTAAAAATTCGTCCGAGAGTAGCTCCACCGACCGGAACACTAAGAGGAGCTCCTGTGTCAATCACTTCCATTCCTCTCATCAACCCCTCTGTAGCACTCATAGCTACAGCTCTAACTCGATTATTTCCTAATAATTGTTGTACCTCACAAGTCACATTAATTTGCTTATCGGCAGTGTCCCGACTCTTGACTATCAAAGCGTTATAAATATAAGGCAACTTGCCCGGGGGAAAAGTGATATCCAGCACGGGTCCAATAATTTGATCAATACGTCCTGCATTTTTTTCTTCAATTGTGGAAACCCCGGGACGCGAAGTAGTAGAATTGGTTCTCATAATTATCACATAATTATAAAAAAAAGGAATTTGTCGAAATTTTTTTTTTTTTTCTTGTTGAATAATGCCAAATCAAATAAAAAAAATATCCAAAAATAAAAAAGTTAAAATGAAATGAATTAGTTAATTCAATAAAAAAGAAAAGGGGACTAGCACTTGATTTCGTTGCCTAAGCGAATCCCATTCACTTGTTTACTCATGGAATGAGTCCGGTGGAAAGTTCAATCAATCTTTTTTTTTTTTTCATAGACATTTTTCCTTTTGTCAAGGATCTTTGCCTCTTCTACTTTCCTGTCTAGGACTTCGATATATAAAATATATACTACTGTGAAGCATAGATTGCTGTCAACAGAGAATTTTCTTAGTAGTTAGGTATTTAGATTCAAAATAAGAAAGGGGCCTATTAAGATAAGAATTTATAAAATCCTAAAATAAGGATTAAGGGATTAGTTTGGGTTGCGCTATATCTATTAAAGAGTATACAATAATGATGGATTTGGTGAATCAAATCTATGGTTTAATAATGAACCATGTTAACTTACCATAACAATAACTCAATTCCTATCGAATTCCTATAGTGGAATTCCTATAGGATAGAACATATACAGGGTGTACGCATTATATATGAATGAAACATATTCATTAACTTAAGCATACTCCCTTTTTTATTTAATGAGTTGATATTAATTGAATATCTTTTTTTTTTTAGATTTTTGCAAAGGTTTCATTTACGCTTAGTCCATATCGAGTAGACCCTGTCGTTGTGAGAATTCTTAATTCATGAGTTGTAGGGAGGGACTTATGTCACCACAAACAGAAACTAAAGCAGGTGTTGGATTTCAAGCTGGTGTTAAAGATTATAAATTGACTTACTACACTCCGGAATACGAAACCAAGGATACTGATATCTTGGCAGCATTCCGAGTAACTCCTCAGCCCGGGGTTCCGCCTGAAGAAGCAGGGGCTGCAGTAGCTGCGGAATCTTCTACTGGTACATGGACAACTGTTTGGACTGATGGACTTACCAGTCTTGATCGTTACAAAGGACGATGCTATCACATCGAACCCGTTCCTGGGGAAGACAGTCAATATATCTGTTATGTAGCTTATCCATTAGATCTATTTGAAGAGGGTTCTGTTACTAACATGTTTACTTCCATTGTGGGTAACGTATTTGGTTTCAAAGCCCTACGTGCTCTACGTTTGGAGGATCTACGAATTCCTCCTGCTTATGCAAAAACTTTCCAAGGTCCGCCTCATGGTATCCAAGTTGAAAGGGATAAGTTGAACAAGTATGGTCGTCCTTTATTGGGATGTACTATTAAACCAAAATTGGGATTATCTGCAAAAAATTACGGTAGAGCATGTTATGAGTGTCTACGTGGTGGACTTGATTTTACCAAAGATGATGAAAACGTAAACTCACAACCATTTATGCGCTGGAGAGACCGTTTTGTCTTTTGTGCCGAAGCAATTTATAAAGCACAAGCTGAAACCGGCGAAATCAAGGGGCATTACTTGAATGCGACTGCAGGTACATGCGAAGAAATGATTAAGAGAGCTGTATTTGCGAGGGAATTAGGGGTTCCTATTATAATGCATGATTACATAACTGGAGGATTCACCGCAAATACTAGTTTGGCTCATTATTGCCGCGACAACGGCCTACTTCTTCACATTCACCGAGCAATGCATGCAGTTATTGATAGACAGAAGAATCATGGTATACATTTCCGTGTATTAGCTAAAGCATTGCGTATGTCTGGGGGAGATCATATCCACTCCGGTACAGTAGTAGGTAAGTTAGAAGGGGAACGCGAAATGACTTTAGGTTTTGTTGATTTATTGCGCGATGATTATATTGAAAAAGATCGTTCTCGCGGTATCTTTTTCACGCAGGACTGGGTATCCATGCCAGGTGTTATACCGGTGGCTTCAGGGGGTATTCATGTTTGGCATATGCCAGCTCTGACCGAAATCTTTGGAGATGATTCCGTATTACAATTTGGTGGAGGAACTTTAGGACATCCTTGGGGGAATGCACCAGGTGCAGCAGCTAATCGGGTGGCTTTAGAAGCCTGTGTACAAGCTCGTAACGAAGGGCGCGATCTTGCTCGTGAAGGTAATGAAATTATCCGAGCAGCTTGCAAATGGAGTCCTGAACTAGCCGCAGCTTGTGAAGTATGGAAAGCGATCACATTCGACTTCAAGCCGGTAGATACCATCGATGAAGAAGCGAAAGAAGTAGAGAAAAAATAAGTTACCAAATGCAGTAATTCTTCTTTATTCTTCTAATTGATTGCAATTAAATTTGGCTCGATCTTTTAAAAGATCGAGCCAAATTTAAATATATCTTGATATGATCATGAGACTTGCCAAATCGAGATTCTTCTATTCTATATATCTAGAATATAGAAAGGTATAATACAATAAACAAATACAAATCAAAAGGAGAGTATTATCATACGATAATGGAATCAAATACAGGGTATTCTGAAAGAGGTATTTCTTTCATTTTCATAATTGCTTTCTTTTGAATCCAATTTCAAGTTCCATTAGAAAGATACAAAGGCCATGAGAATGGAAAAATAAAAATCAAATTATCCATTCCATTCATTTTTTTAGAGATATAGAATACTTTTATAGAATACTTTAGTTAGTATTATTTATCGATAATAAATCTTTATTTTGCAAACTCAAAAATACAATAGTCAATATTCCTTATAATCGATATACTTAATTATATCATAAGAATCTTAAGATATATTTTGAATAGATAGAAATAGTAAATTGGAATTGAGACACCTATTCTATGACAGATTTAAACTTACCCTCTATTTTCGTGCCTTTAGTAGGCTTAGTATTTCCGGCAATTGCAATGTCTTCTTTATTTCTTTATGTGCAGAAAAATAAGATTGTCTAGAACCGACGGGACCTAATTTGCTCAATGTATTTCCAGGATCATAATACAAATATTTTTTAGTGTAAGTAATATATTAATATGATAGGGTATGTAGCTCTTTCTACACACAAATGAAAAACGTCTATGGATGCGGATATAGGCTACGCGCATCAATGCATACATATGCGTAGCCGAGTATAGTATAGCGAGTTTTTTTAAGTGGATGCAGGAATTTTTTTGAATAGAAAGTCAATGTATCTAACCAATTATTTCACAGGAGTACTAGCTGCTGAAGGCGATTTCAGAATCAAAATAAAGTAAAGTCAAAATCATTTAGCTTATTCTCTCAATTTCAATTAACCGCTGCTGGATTTAGTATATCTAATATGAATTGGCGATCAGAACACATATGGATAGAACTTCTAAAAGGTTCTCGAAAAAGAGGTAATTTTTTCTGGGCCTGTATTCTTTTTCTAGGTTCATTAGGATTCTTAGTGGTTGGGGCTTCCAGTTATCTTGGTAAGAATATGATATCCGTACTTCCATCTCAACAAATTCTTTTTTTTCCACAGGGGGTCGTGATGTCTTTTTACGGAATCGCGGGACTATTCATTAGCTCCTATTTGTGGTGCACTATTTTGTGGAATGTAGGCAGTGGTTATGACCTATTTGATAGAAAAGAGGGAATAGTGTGCATTTTTCGTTGGGGATTCCCTGGAATAAAACGTCGCATCTTCCTTCGATTCCTTGTGCGGGATATCCAATCAATTAGAATTCAGGTTAAAGAGGGTCTTTATCCTCGTCGTATCCTTTATATGGAAATACGTGGGCAGGGGGTCATTCCCTTGACTCGTAGTGATGAGAAGTTTTTTACTCCACGAGAAATTGAACAAAAAGCTGCCGAATTGGCCTATTTCTTGCGCGTACCAATTGAAGTATTTTGAGTACCAATTGCAATTTTTTTAATTTTAATTGTAAAGGGATTTTGAGTATTTATCTAAAGGAAGAAACAACCGAGGATAAGAGAAAATTGCTTCTAATTTGTTTTGTCCAAGTGAGGTATATGGCCTAAAATTCTTCCCTTTTCATAGGAAAGAAAGGTTTTTTTTATTCTATTTCTCTATTCCACGCTATTTCCATCTAAGAAAGAACCCAATACAATGAAATTCCACTAGTATACAAAAAGAGAAATAGATACAAACACAAGGTCTCAAACCTTGTTATAGAATTTTTTCTTCAAAAAAAAAAAAAGAAATCTCATATAGAGTCCGCGAATCAAGCGGATTCATTAACAACTCAATTTACAGATCAAAAATGAAAAAAAAGAAAGCATTGCCTTCTTTCCTATATCTTGTATTTATCGTACTTTTGCCCTGGGGAGTCTCTTTCTCTTTTAACAAATGTTTGGAACTTTGGATTAAGAATTGGTGGAATACCAGGCAACCTGAAACTCTCTTAACGGATATTCAAGAGAAAAGGATTCTAGAAGGATTCATAGAATTAGAAGAGCTTTTTCTCTTGGACGAAATGATAAAAGAGAAACCGAAGACACATGTACAAAAACCTCCTATAGGAATACACAAGGAAATAATACAATTGGCCAAAATAGATAATGAGGACCATCTCCATATCATTTTGCATTTCTCAACAAATCTAATCTGTTTGGCTATTCTAAGTGGTTCTTTTTTTCTGGGCAAAGAGGAACTTGTCATTTTGAATTCTTGGGTTCAGGAATTCTTCTATAACTTAAATGACTCAATAAAAGCTTTTTTTATTCTTTTAGTTACGGATTTTTTTGTTGGATTTCACTCCACCCGCGGTTGGGAACTACTAATTCGTTGGGTCTACAACGATCTTGGATGGGCTCCTAACGAGCTAATTTTCACTATTTTTGTTTGTAGTTTTCCTGTGATTCTAGACACGTGTTTGAAATTTTGGGTCTTTTTTTGTTTAAACCGCCTATCTCCTTCGCTTGTAGTCATTTATCATTCAATTAGTGAAGCATAATTGGCTTTCCTAATATTAATAAAATTAGCATTTTTCTTCCTTTAGAAAGAAAGCCCTTTTTCTTTTTAGCAAAATTCTTTCTATTTCTACCTGCTCAAGGTATTCATCATTCCAGTACAACTGTTGCAGTAGAATGACAACAGACTCGTGTATAGGGAACTAGATTAACTTAGCTACCTATCTAATTTATTGTAGAAATTCCGGGATCCGCGATTGGACATGGAAAATAGAAATACTTTTTCTTGGTTAAAGGAACAGACGATTCGATCGATTTCTGTATCGATCATGATATACGTAATAACTCGGACATCCATTTCAAATGCATATCCCATTTTTGCGCAGCAGGGTTATGAAAACCCGCGGGAAGCAACTGGACGAATTGTATGTGCCAACTGCCATTTAGCTAATAAGCCCGTGGATATTGAAGTTCCCCAAGCTGTACTTCCCGATACTGTATTTGAAGCAGTTCTTCGAATCCCTTATGATATGCAGCTGAAACAAGTTCTTGCTAATGGGAAAAAGGGAGGGTTGAATGTGGGTGCTGTTCTTATTTTGCCTGAGGGATTCGAATTGGCGCCGCCCGACCGTATTTCTCCTGAGTTGAAAGAAAAGATAGGAAATCTCTCTTTTCAGAGTTATCGTCCCAATAAAAAAAATATTCTTGTGATAGGCCCTGTTCCCGGTAAGAAATATAGTGAAATTGTCTTTCCCATTCTTTCCCCCGATCCCGCTACAAAAAAAGATGTTCATTTCTTAAAATATCCCATATATGTAGGGGGAAACCGAGGAAGGGGACAGATCTATCCCGATGGTAGCAAGAGTAACAATACAGTTTATAATGCTACGTCAACAGGTACAGTAAAAAAAATACTACGTAAAGAAAAGGGGGGATATGAAATATCCATAGTTGATGCGTCGGATGGGCGCCAAGTGATTGATATTATACCTCCCGGGCCAGAACTTCTTGTTTCAGAGGGGGAATCAATCAAGCTTGATCAACCATTAACAAGCAATCCTAATGTGGGAGGGTTTGGTCAGGGGGATGCAGAAATAGTGCTTCAGGATCCATTACGCGTCCAAGGCCTTTTGTTCTTTTTCGCATCTGTTATTTTAGCACAAGTCTTTTTGGTTCTCAAAAAGAAACAGTTTGAAAAGGTTCAATTGTACGAAATGAATTTCTAGATCCCGGGATTTCTTACCATTAAGTTGGTAAAAAGTCTAGATTTCTGGAATTCCATATTTCTATTTCATGCAAAAGAAGAGAATCCAAGGCAGAGGCGAGAACAATAAAAGGAACAAGTCCTTTTAGGAGGAATTGCAGGTCTTCGTAATCCTCTATTGGGCACAAGAAAAAGGTAAAAAAGCCTTTTTCTTGTGTCGATTCTTCTTGTATCGAAGTAAGAA